GAAACATAGGTGCACTCCTATGAATGTGTGAATGTGGAAAATATACTAGATTAATCGAGTCGAATTGTAATTAACTTAATAACTCACCCATAACCAGTTAGTCAAAACAAAAATTTATTCAAGCGCCCAAGTTTCTTTGCTTGCTTTGGTACATGTCTCTTTTCAAGATTTATCGATTTTTTCTATTATGTTTACTTCAATTTTTGTTTTGAATTTTTCGATATTGTTATTCGATATTGTCATAGTATAAAGAAGACGCTGCTCTCGCCTTTTACTTCGGATTCTTTCTAAAAAAAAATGGGGGGAATTCAAAATATAATTTTCATTTTTTGTTTAGTTGTTTAGAATTTCTAAATTTCTAATAGAATTGAAATTTCGTAGAATTTATTTAAATTTAGTAGAATTTACAAATTCTTATTTTCATTTTTTTTTTTATTAAAAATTAGAAATTAAATATTTAATAAAAGAAAATTGAAATTTTTCTTTTTTAATTTATGTAGAAATTGAAAATATTATTTAAACTATTAATTATTTAAAATTATTTAAACTATTAATTATTATTATTATATTAATTCTAAATTATTATATTAATTATATATAGAATTCTATTCTATTAATATTCGATGAATATTTATTCTATATTTGATTCTATATTTAAATATATAATATTAATTTATTACTATTTTTTTTTTTTTACTATTTTATTTATTAATTTTTTACTATTTTATTTATTAATTTCTAGTTTCAATTTATTAAATATTTTTTATAGTAAAAAAGTAAAAAAAAAAAAAATATCATTTCTATTACTATGATATATATTAATAAAATCATTAATATATTAATAATTTCTATATAAATTTCTATATTAGTTTTCTATATCATTTACTAATTTCTATATTATTTTCTATATTATACGATATTATTTTATATATTATACTATCATTTTTTAGTATATTACTATATTATTGATTAGATCATTAATTAATCTATATATATATATTAAGTTAAGATTTATATATTATTTTTAGATTCTTTATTTGTATTATTTCTTATTAATTCGAAATATTCATTAATATTAATAAGGAATACGAATTAATAAGAATATAAGAAGTATATTGTTTACTTTATCTTTCTATTCTTTATATTGAGATTGAATTGATATTGAATACGGCAAAAAGAACTCCTTTTTTTCTTTACGAAGTACATGAAGTATGCCAAAAACCTATTTTACAATGTTAACAATGAAAGTTTTCAAAGATTTTCTCATTTTTCAAACTTCGACTTGTGAACTTGTCCATAAATACAGTACGTGGTTCTTAAACTCGTGTAACTTACTAGAGGATTGGGGTTTGGTTGGAATGTGTTTTTAATCGAGTTCATGTCACGATTTTACCTCGAAAAATTCATTAGGCTTGAATAGGTAGCAAAAAGATAAAGAAAAAAGTCTCACTAACTTGTTAATTACGGGCAGGAGGGGAGGAAATTTCATATGTAATTGATTGACCTATGAAGAGGAATTAAGAAATTATGGTTTGCTTAACCAAGATTCGAACAAATACAAATTGGATTTACCTACTGAAATGTGATTTTTTTGGTTTCAGTTTTATGTCTCGGCCCTGAATGATTGTTGCGAGCAAGCTTATGAGAATGGTTTTTTTTTGATGAACCAAGTAATCGCCCCCAAGCGACCAGTTCCAAACAACAAAGAAAAAAAAGAATGAAGAAATGAAAACAAGAATTTTTTTATTTTAATTTTTTTTAGGGCTATACGGATTCGAACCGTAGACCTTCTCGGTAAAAGAGCTCAAACTTATTATTATCAAAATGATTCGAACTTTTTCAAAAACCCAACATGCATTTTTTTTTTTTTGCATTGGGCTCATTCATTAACTGATATAAATAATCAGTTAGTCTACCATAATTCTCTTGATAGAAAGATAACAAGATGGCTCTATGTGCTTGGATTTATTGATTCCGATCCGAGAGCACTACCAAAGTGTTTCAAAGAAGGGTTATCCTGATGTAGGTTTGCTTTTTACTTAGATCAATCTAAGTTAAATAGAATCTCCATTGACCCGCTTCTGCTTAAAGAATACAGTATGAAACTTTATACACCTTAAAGTTCATAGGATAGGAAGAAAAGAAAATTTTTTGAGGTCCTTATACTCATTATGCCTAGCATTGAATAGACTGCGTATTTACCTTATCAAGGTCTTAAATCAATGATGGGGTTATATTGGGCGTCTAAAAGGATACCTAAGTTTACCCGAATCTTTTGTGTCAGGCTATTGTTCCCTAAAAAAGTCATGGAGTAAGACATCGACTTATTAATAAGTCTTTTGATTACATGATGGCCTTCTTTGAACAAAAAAAAACATTGGCGCGCGTGTAAACGAGGTGCTCTACCTAACTGAGCTATAGCCCTTTGGTTTGTGATACATATTTTATCATGTCGCTAATTTGTTGTCAAGATAAATATTATATGACGCAACATCCTATTGCTTTGATCGATATTGCTTATAAATAAGATTCCATATATAATATAATTAATCTTACATTTCGAATCCATTGATGTGATGGATTCCATATCTTTCTTTTTCTTTTTGGGATGATAACTGACCTACTTAACTCAGTGGTTAGAGTATTGCTTTCATACGGCGGGAGTCATTGGTTCAAATCCAATAGTAGGTAGAACTTATTAGATATCAGAATCAATGCTATCTAATAAGTTTTTTTATTCACCTTAATTTTTTTAATTTTTGATCGTTTTCATTCCATTCTATTTTCATTTTTTAATTGAAAAAAAAAAAATTTGTTGTATTCGAATCTGATTCTACTTAATAATTCTATTCAATTGGCAGAATAAAAAAACTAAGTTGTATAAAAAAAATTTCTGTATAATGTATAAACAGAAGTTATTTTGATTATTCAGGCGCACCAACTAGTTATAGTTACGAAATTACATTGATAGCCTCGACTCGTGCCCTAGCTCGTCTGAGAGCTAGATTTGCCTCAATTATTTGTCTCCTGCCTTCCGCTTTCCTCAAGTTAGCTTCCGCTATTTCAAGAGTTTTCTGAGCTTCTTGTGGATCAATGTCACTACCCTTCTCCGCATCATTTACTAAAACAGTAATCTCATTATTGCCTATTCTAGCAAAACCACCCATCAGAGCCATCGTTAACCATTGGTCATTAAGGCGTATTCTCAAAATACCGATATCGACAGCTGTGGCAATTGGCGCATGATTTGGTAATACGCCAATTTGTCCACTATTAGTAGATAAAATGATTTCTTTCACTTCTGAATCCAAAACAATTCGATTTGGGGTTAGTACACAAAGATTTAAGGTCATTTCTTAAAATTGTTCTCCATTTCTAAGTTCGTAGCCTTCGCAGTAGCTTCATCAATATTACCTACCAAATAAAAGGCCTGCTCAGGGAGACTATCTAATTCTCCGGAAAGGATCAATTTAAACCCTCTAATTGTTTCTGCTAGACCGACATATTTCCCCGGAGAACCGGTAAATACTTCTGCTACGAAAAAGGGTTGTGATAGGAAACGTTCAATTTTTCGCGCTCTTGCTACAGTTAAGCGATCCTCTTCGGATAATTCGTCCAATCCCAGGATAGCTATAATGTCCTGAAGTTCTTTGTAACGTTGTAAAGTTTGCTTAACTCTTTGCGCAGTTTCATAATGTTCCTCACCAACAATCTGAGGTTGGAGCATAGTTGACGTTGAATCTAAAGGATCTACTGCTGGATAGATACCTTTCGCAGCTAATCCTCTTGATAGTACAGTAGTAGCGTCTAAATGTGCAAATGTCGTGGCAGGAGCAGGGTCAGTCAAATCGTCCGCAGGTACATAAACGGCTTGAATAGAAGTTATGGACCCCTCTTTGGTAGAAGTAATTCTTTCTTGTAAAGAACCCATTTCGGTACTAAGGGTAGGTTGATAACCTACCGCGGAAGGCATTCTACCCAATAAGGCCGATACTTCGGATCCTGCTTGAACGAAACGGAAGATATTGTCGATAAATAGAAGTACGTCTTGTTCATTAACATCTCGGAAATATTCCGCCATAGTTAGAGCAGTCAAACCAACTCTCATACGAGCTCCCGGCGGTTCGTTCATCTGACCATAGACTAGAGCTACTTTTGATTCTGCAATATTTTTTTCATTAATTACTCCAGATTCTTTCATTTCCATGTAAAGATCATTTCCCTCACGAGTACGTTCACCTACTCCGCCAAAGACGGATACACCCCCATGAGCTTTCGCAATGTTGTTGATTAATTCCATAATAAGGACTGTTTTACCCACTCCAGCCCCCCCGAATAGTCCGATTTTTCCTCCACGGCGATAAGGGGCTAAAAGATCTACTACTTTAATTCCTGTTTCAAAAATAGATAATTTTGTATCTAACTGTATAAAAGCAGGTGCAGATCTATGAATAGGGGATGTTGCACGAGTATCTACAGGACCTAAATCATCAATAGGTTCTCCAAGCACGTTGAAAATTCGTCCTAGAGTCGTCCCACCGACTGGAACACTTAGAGGAGCTTCTGTGTCAATCACTCCCATTCCTCTCGTTAGACCATCTGTAGCACTCATAGCTACAGCACGAACTCGATTATTTCCTAATAATTGTTGTACTTCACAAGTCACATTAATTTCTTGACCGGAAGTATCTCGACCCTTAACTACTAAAGCGTTGTAAATATTAGGCATCTTGCCCGGGGGAAAAGCTACATCTAGTACTGGCCCGATGATTTGGGCGATACGCCCCAGGTTCTTTTTTTCAAGCGCGGAAACTCCCGGGCCAGAAGTAGTAGGATTGATTCTCATAATAATAAAAATAAGAAAAACAAAGAAATATGTTGAATTTTTTTTTTCAAAATTTTCTAGCCCAAAATAAATGTTCGACGGTAAGTTGATCGATTAATTCAGTAAAAAATGGAAGTTAGTACTCAATTTCCTTGATTTGATACCATCTAACAAA